ACTATTTTAATTACATCTTCTATTTTAGCAATTTTCATAAGCTCTTTTGTACTTTTATTAAAAAGATCATATAATGTCAGTATTTTCGCCCTTTGGAGGGACTCAAGGGTCGTGGGATCTAAATGCAACTGCTCTACAAAAATCATTTGTAATTTCATGGCAGTAATTCTTAGTTCAGCCGCCTCCTGAGGAGAGTAGGGTTTTGTGAGAGACGAAAGCATGTTTTTAGTCCGCGTTAGAGAGATGTTCTGATTCTCGTTATTGAAAAAGATAGAAGTTAAATTAACCAAATGGCGGCAGGCTTCCCAAAGTGCTTCTTTGGGTGTATAACTTCCATTCGTCCATATTTCGAGAGTAAGTATCTCTAGTGTTTCCCCAAAGGACTTAATAGAATAATTAATCTTTCTAATTGGCAAGTATAATGGAATTATAGGAAAACCTTTTCTTGGCAGTCGATCTTCTCTCCTTAGACACGATCCCCTAATCCTCTCGACTTTTAATTCAAGACACAACTCGATTGGGAGCGCCAGTGTAGCTATATGTTGTGTATCATCAACAATATCCAACGAAGGCGGTAAGATGATGTCTTTAGAAGTTATGTGTCTAGGACCCTTGACACAAATAGATGCGTCGAAAATATCACTATCACTATCACTGTCGGCAGAATTTTTCAAGACAATTTGTTGCAAATTCGTTAAAAGTTCTGCTACCGATTCTTTAACACCGACTATTCTACTAAAGTCATAGGAGATGTAGTGTGCTGCTATTACATTTACGTGAGTAATACATATTCCTTCCACTTCGCTAAGCAAAGTCTTTCGTAGCGAAATGGCGATCGTCTCGGCTTGACCTTCCCGAAGCGGACACAGAACAAAACGCCCATATTTATAATGTTGGCTAATCTCCTTTGTAGCAACACAACTCCATTGGACAATGTGTTCTATTCGCTTCACTTCGTCTTTTTTCATTAATCCTCCTGTTTTAGATTTTTACAATTTATACGCGTCTTTTTTTTGGAGGTCTGCATCCATTATGTGGTAGAGGGGTTACGTCCATGACGCAATTTAGCCGTATTCCACTTCTCCGAATGGCTCGTAATGCAGAATCTCGTCCGAGACCGGGACCTTTTATTCTGACGTCTGCTTCTTGCATACCCTGATCGATTACTATACTAATAGCATTTGCTGTCGCAGTTTGCGCAGCAAAGGGCGTCCCTCTTCTTGGGCCCCTGAATCCACAAGTACCGGCGGAGGACCATGAAACCACCTGACCCTGGGTATCTGTAACCGTTACAATGGTATTGTTGAAACTTGCTTGAATATTTATTACCCCCTTGGATATTCGAAGACTACTTTTCCGTGAAGTAAAACGCGGATACTTCCGTGAAGTAAAACGCGGATTTTTCCGTGGAATAAAACGCACATAGTTAGGTAAACTAGTTCTTGATATAGGTTTTGCCATATTTTATCATCTCATAAAAATGAGTCAGAGATATATGGATATATCCATTTCGTGTCAAAACAAATCTTTTCTTTTATTTGTGCATTGGGTACGTTGTAGAGTCCCTTTTTTTTTTTAGAAATATTATCCCTGTCTCTGTTTATGCCTAGGGTTGGAGCAAATTACTATAATTCGTCCCCGTCTACGGATCAGTCGACATTTTTCGCAAATTTTACGAACGGAGGCTCTTTTTTTCATAATTTGTTTTTCCTTACCTTAATGAAATTACGAATCTACTCTAGAAAAAAAAAAAGAAATCTCTTGAAATTTTGAACCTCAAATTGTATCCCAACGAAAGGAGGATTGATAAATCCAATTAATCGTTCGAATCTTTGTTGCGGGGTTTAGGGTCTATTCTAAAAATTATGCGCCCCCGGGTTGAATCATAACGACTTACTTCAATTTTGACTCTATCGCCTGGTAGTATTCGTATATAACTACGCCGTATCTTTCCAGAAATATAACCTAGGATCAGATCGTCATTATCTAAACGAACTCGAAACATACCATTGCGAAGTGATTCCACTACAAGTCCTTCTAAGATCCATTTTTCATCTTTCATTTTAGATAAACCTCTTTAAGTATCAACTAAAGCTAAAAAAAATAAGAATGATATTAGACAACCCGTCCTTTCTCTTTCCTTCACAAAGGAAATAGGAAGTTGCAGATTCAATTTAAATTCGGATACTAGAAGGATTACCATATATAACACAAAATTTCTCCTCCGATTCCTTCTAGTCGAGCCTCTCGGTCTGTCATTATACCTCGAGAGGTAGAAAGGATAACAATACCTATTCCTCCTAAAATCCTGGGAATTTTTTCATAATTGGAATAGATTCGTTGACCGGGTCGACTGATCCGTTTTAAAATAGTTCTATATCGCCCCTTCCTATTCCTTCGATGTCGCAGAGTTGAAACCAAGAAATTTTTCGTGCTTTCTCGATGTTTTCTCACATTTTCTATAAAGCCTTCTCGTAGAAGTATTTTAACAATCCTTTCG